ACGCACATTATTTAAATAGTGTAAATAGACACACTTTGGGCTTCAAAATATACTACTAGACGTTTTCCTGTTTCCGGGGGGTTTTCAGGAGTGTTAGCGATCTCAGGAGTTTAGGGGGGTAGGGGGGTTTTACGCGCAAAAACCCCAGGGGGTATCAATAGGTTTTTAGGAGAAATATTGATACTATATGCTCTTGATATCAATTATGCAATTCTTTATAGAAAGACTTTCCACCATGCATGCTATTTCCTTGCTACAAGGAAATGTTCGACCTTGTCAACATTCCTTCGTGTGCACTGTGAAATGCCAAAGGAAAGGAAAGAGAAAAAAGAGAACCAGCTGCCCCTTAGAGTGAACGCCCGGCTTGGTGGGTAATCGCGGAGTATGTACCCCACCATTAACTTATGTCAGCGTTAGGGAAAGTTTGAGGAATAATATCAATAAATGGCCCTGAAGTAGGAACCAAATGCCAGGAATAATTCACAAGGTGAAACCCCCACAATAGTTGTCCCTCACCTTCATTCAGAGATGCATTAAGAAATCATCCTGTTGGTCGGTTCTTACTACATTAAGATTGTGAGAAGTTATAAGATGGTGGGTACTTGGTATATCTTAACTTATGGACGGTTGGGTTCGGTCTTAAGTTTCGTTTATCCCTGATTTGCTCTTATGTGAAATAAACTTAGTACTGGGTTATGGAAAACTTAGGGGTTATGGTGTTATATGAGTGGGATAATTCTATTAATGTTGATTAAACATATATGTCCTTGAATACTATTGATATGGTTAATATAGATGTATGGTGTATATACATACATGTATATGCAGCTATATTATAAGGTCAACAAAGGATAGTTTAGTTTTAGAATCCTAGCTTTGGGAGTTAGGGGTAGGAGTTAAAATCTCCTTTCTTTGAGCAGAAGGGGGGATTTTAACCCCCGACGTCCGGTTTACAAGACCGGCGCTCTGAAACTGAGCTACTAGTGCAAGTTCATCCAAGGGCTTTATTTTCAAACCAACCTGCTAAAGGGAATAGGACGAGGAAGAGGAGAAAGTAAGATAGAGAGGCAACTTGTCCGATAATAATGTAAGGGTCTTCGACGGGCATGCCCCCGATTCAAGTAAGAATAGCGACATTTGCAATGAGGGTTCAGAATAGGAATTGGGTGAGAGGTCGAAATGTTAGGCCTCGTTGTTTGGATGTGTGAAGGATCGGGACTAGTATGAGTACAAGGATAGAGAATAGTAGGGCTAGGACGCCTCCTAGTTTGTTGGGGATTGATCGGAGAATGGCGTATGCGAATAGAAAATATCATTCGGGTTTGATATGTGGGGGTGTCACTAGGGGGTTGGCGGGGGTAAAGTTATCTGGGTCGCCTAGGAGGTTGGGGGAAAATAGGGCTAATGAGGTGAGCGCAGTAAGGAGGGCTGCAGCCCCTAACAAGTCTTTGTAAGAGAAGTAGGGGTGGAAGGAGACTTTGTCTGCGTCTGAATTTAGGCCGAGGGGATTGTTTGATCCTGTTTCGTGAAGGAAGAGTAGATGGATAAGGGTTGCGGCGGCGATAATAAAGGGGAATAAGAAGTGAAAGGCAAAGAAACGTGTGAGGGTGGCGTTGTCTACTGAGAAGCCTCCTCAGATTCATTGAACGAGGGTGTTTCCAACATATGGGACAGCAGATAGGAGGTTGGTGATGACGGTGGCGCCTCAGAAGGATATTTGGCCTCAGGGGAGGACGTAGCCTACAAAGGCAGTTATCATTACTAAGAGAAGAAGTACGACTCCAATGTTTCATGTTTCTTTATAGAGGTAGGAACCGTAGTAAAGTCCTCGACCGATATGGAGGTAAATACAAATGAAAAAGAAGGATGCGCCGTTGGCGTGGATGTTTCGAATAAGTCATCCATAGTTTACATCTCGGCAGATGTGTGCGACAGATGAGAAAGCTGTGGCAATATCTGAGGTGTAGTGTATGGCGAGGAATAGTCCTGTGAGGATTTGGGTAATTAAGCAGAGGCTGAGGAGGGAACCAAAATTTCATCAGGCTGAAATGTTAGAGGGGGCGGGGAGGTCTACTAGTGCGTCGTTTGCAATTTTTAAGATGGGGTGGGTTTTTCGGAGACTTGTCATTAAGGTTCTTGTAGTTGAATAACAACGGTGGTTTTTCAAGCCATTAGTCCTGGTTAGAGTCCTGGTAGGAATTATGACTTATATTATGTCTTTGTTTTTATTTGGGTTAGTGTTGGGGTTAGTTGCGGTTGCTTCTAATCCTTCTCCCTATTTTGCTGCTTTGGGGTTGGTAGTGGTGGCAGGTATGGGGTGTGGTGTATTAGTGGGCCATGGGGGTCCTTTTTTGTCTTTAGTTTTGTTCTTAATTTATTTAGGTGGGATATTAGTTGTGTTTGCGTATTCGGCAGCGCTTGCTGCTGAGCCCTATCCTGAAAGTTGGGGGAGCTGGTCTGTTGCGGGGTATATGGTAATGTATGTGGTAGGGGTAGTTTTAGTTTCTGGGTTGTTTTGAGGGGAGTGATATGAGGCTTCTTGAGTGTCTGTAGAGGAGCTTGGTGAGTTTTCTGTGCTTCGGGGGGATGTTGGAGGGGTTGCGCTGATATACTCGTTAGGTGGGGGGATGTTAGTTGTTAGTGCGTGGGTGCTTCTTCTTACTTTATTTGTGGTGTTAGAGTTAACGCGAGGGTTAAGTCGGGGGGCACTTCGGGCCGTTTAATAGGTGAAAATGAGTGTTGTAAGAACTAAAGTGAGAAGGAATAGGGTAAGATAGGTTTTGATTATGCCTTGTTGGGCGTTGCTTGTGGTTGTAATTAAAGGGATGTTGGAGGAAGCTATGGCTTTGGGGCCTGTTTTTTCTAATCAGGTTTGGTCAATTATTTGGCTGGCGATTGTTTGGCCAAGAGTTAGGTTTAGTTTGGGGGTGAAGCGGTGGATGATTGCGGGGAAAAAGCCTAGCATGTTGGAGAAGTGGTGAGCGGCTAGTTGAGGGGCAGGTTTGTATTGTTTGCTTGTTAAGGAGGCGAGCTCTAGAGCGGTGAGTAGGCCAAGGATAGTGACGATTAGGGCGGCTAATTTGAGTAGGGGAGGTATGGATATTACAGGTGTTTTTAGGGGGATAATGTTTGAGGTAATGAGGAGACCGGCAATAATGCTTCCTCAGGCTAATCGTTTAATGGGATTAATGACTGCTGGGTTGTTTTCGTTAATAGGGGGGAGTGAATTAAATCGGGGGTGACCTATGGATACAAAGAAGACAACTCGAAGACTATAGATGGCTGTGAATGAGGTGGCTAAGAGGGTTAGGGTAAGGGCTCAGGCGTTAAGGTGGGATGTGTTGAGTGCTTCAATGATGGCATCTTTAGAAAAGAAGCCTGCTAGGAAAGGAGTGCCGGTAAGAGCTAGGCTGCCAATAGAAAGGCAGGAGGATGTAAATGGGGTGAGGTGATGTATACCTCCTATTTTCCGAATATCTTGTTCATCGTTTAGGCTGTGGATGATTGAGCCGGAGCAGAGGAAGAGTATTGCTTTGAAGAAAGCGTGGGTGCAGATGTGAAGGAAGGCAAGTTGAGGTTGGTTTAGTCCGATGGTTACTATTATTAACCCCAGCTGGCTGGAGGTGGAGAATGCAACGATTTTTTTGATGTCGTTTTGGGTAAGGGCACAAGTGGCAGTGAATAAAGTAGTTAGGGCGCCGAGGCATAGGCAGGTGGTTAGGGCGGTTTGGTTATTTTCTATTAGAGGGCTTATACGGACTAGGAGGAAAATGCCTGCAACAACCATTGTGCTGGAGTGCAGTAGGGCAGAGACCGGCGTAGGACCTTCTATGGCGGAGGGGAGCCAGGGGTGTAGTCCAAATTGGGCTGATTTGCCAGTGGCGGCAATAATAAGCCCTAAGAGAGGGAGGGTTAGGTCGAGGTTTTTGGCAGTTGCAAATATTTGTTGTATTTCCCATGAGTTGAGGTTTATTGCTATTCATGCCATGGCAAAGATTAGTCCGATATCTCCGATTCGGTTGTAGAGGACTGCTTGTAGGGCGGCGGTATTTGCGTCTGCTCGTCCGTATCATCAGCCGATGAGAAGGAATGATATAATGCCTACTCCTTCTCATCCAATAAAGAGTTGGAATATGTTGTTGGCTGTTACTAGGATAATTATGGCAATAAGGAAGATAAGAAGGTATTTAAAGAATCGATTTATGTAGGGGTCTGTATGTATATATCAAGATGCGAATTCGAGGATTGATCAGGTTACATAAAGGGCGATAGGGGTGAAGATAATTGAGTAGTGGTCAAATTTAAAGCTAATGTTTACGTCAAAGGTTGTGGTGTTTATTCAGTTTCAGTTGGTGATGATTATTTCGGTTCCTTCATTGAGGAACAGGAAAAGGGGGAGGAGGCTGACAAAGAAAGCTAGTTTTACTGCTGTTTTAACTTGAGTTAGGGCTCAGTCGGCTTTCTGGGGTTGGGGGGTGAGGGTTGTGAGTACGGGGTAGGCTAGAAGTGTAAAAATAATGATTAAGCTCGATGTTATTATAAGTGAAGTGGGATGCATAGCTGCTACTTGGATTTGCACCAAGAGTTTTTGGTTCCTAAGACCAATGGATGAGCTGTTATCCTTTAGGAGCGGGATGCGAGTGAGCCCAGGGGTTCAACCAAGGTGACGGAGATTAGCAGTCTTCGTTGCTAGCGAGCCTCTCTCGGTGGATAAGGGGGCTTTAACCTCTGTTTTTAGAATCACAATCTAATGTTTTTGTTAAACTATATCTACAAGTGGTTCAGCCTCAAATTAGTTCGGGTTTAAGGATGAGTAATAGTAGGGGTAGAAGGTGGAGGGCTATTAGTAAGTGCTCTCGAGAGTGGGAGGGGTCTAGGGCAAGGATGTGTGCAGGGAGTGGGCCCCGTTGGGTCATGAGGAATATGTAGAGTGAGTATCCTGCGGTGATGAGAGTTCCGGCTCCTGTTAAAGCCAGAGTTCATCAGGATCAGTTAAATAAGGAGGAAATGATTATTAGTTCTCCCATAAGGTTTGGTAAGGGGGGAAGAGCTAGGTTGGCAAGGCTAGCAATGAATCATCATGTTGTTATTAGGGGGAGGGCTATTTGTAGGCCTCGTGCTAAGATTATAGTTCGGCTGTGTGTGCGCTCATAGTTAGTGTTTGCTAAACAGAATAGGGCGGAGGATGTTAGTCCGTGTGCAATTATAAGGATGAGTGCGCCAGTAAAGCCTCAGGGTGTTTGGATGAGAATTCCTCCTACGACTAACCCCATATGGCTTACTGATGAGTAAGCGATGAGGGACTTTAGGTCTGTTTGGCGTAAGCAAATTGAGCCTGTCATCGTAACACCTCAAAGTGCAAAGACAGTAAATGGGTAGCTTAGTTCTTTAGGTAGGGGTTCTAGTACGATCAGTATTCGTATCATGCCGTAGCCTCCTAGTTTTAGGAGGACGGCGGCATGGATTATGGAGCCTGCAACGGGGGCTTCAACGTGTGCTTTGGGAAGTCAAAGGTGGACACCGTACAGGGGTATTTTTACTAGAAAGGCGAGGAGACAGCCGGCTCATCATAGCTTGTCCGCATAGGTTGTGAGTTGGACAGGGTTAGAGTATTGAAGGGTTAGGAGGGAGAGGGTCCCTGTGTCGTTTTGGAGTAGGAGTAGGGCAACAAGGAGAGGTAAGGAGCCGGCGAGGGTGTAAAATAAGAAGTAGGTGCCTGCATTAAGTCGTTCTGCCTGGTTTCCTCATCGGGTGATAAGAATTAAGGTTGGGATTAGGGTAGCTTCAAATATAACGTAAAATATAATGATTTCGGTTGCACTGAAGGCCATAATTAGGAAGGCTTGTAGGGATGTTAGGAGTGTAATGTATATTCGTTGCCGGTTGATGGGTTCGAGGGCTGTATGGTTCTGGCTTGCGAGGATTATAAGGGGGAGTAGCCAACAGGTGAGGATTAAAAGAGGGGTTGAAAGGGGGTCTGTTGCCATGTACAAGTTGAGAGAGGTTCAGCCTGTTTCTGATAGGTTTTTTAATCAGGAGAGGCTGGCTAGTGCAATAATTAGGCTATGGAGAAGGGTAGTGGGCCATAATCATTTGGCGGGGGCTATTCAGATTGTTGGGATAAGCATTAGGGTTGGAATGAGAATTTTTAGCATTGTAGGAGGTTGAGGTTTTGTAGACGGTCGGTTCCATGGGTACGGGCGGTGGCTACTAGTAGAGCAAGGCCTGCGCTTGCTTCACAAGCTGAGAATGCGAGGAGGAGTATGGGGGAGGCTGAAAAGTTGGTAGAGTCTAGCTGTAGTGTCCATAAGGAGAGGGCGATAAATAAAGAAAGTATTATTCCTTCTAGACATAGGAGGGCGGAGAGAAGGTGGGTTCGATGGAATGCTAGGCCTGTTAGGCCTAGTATGAAGGCCGATGAGAAAGCGAAGTGAACAGGGGTCATCAGGTAATTGTGGACTTTAACCACGAGCTTTTGAGTCGAAATCAGATATTTTTCTTAGACTAATTACCTATTCGGCTCACTCTAGTCCACCTTGGGTTCATTCATAAATCAGGCCTAAAGTAAGTAGGGCTAGGACGGTCGTGGCTCAGAGGAATGTAAGTAGTGGAGAGGGTAGTTGGTCTCCTCAAGGAAGGGGGAGAAGAAGGGCGATTTCTAGGTCGAAAAGGAGGAAGAGGATGGCGACGAGGAAGAATCGGAGGGAGAAGGGCAGTCGGGCGGAGCCCAGGGGGTCAAATCCGCATTCATAGGGGGAGAGTTTCTCGTGGTCCGGGGTTATTTGAGGAAGTCAAAAGGAGATGAGGGCCAGGATAGTAGAGAGGACAATGGCGATAGCAATGACTGTTGTGATTAAATTCATTATCTTTCCTTGGATTTTAACCAAGACCTGGTGATTGGAAGTCACTTATACTTGTTTTGGTACTAGAAAGATTAAGATCCTCATCAGTAGATGGAGATGTATAGGAATAGTCAGACAACGTCTACAAAGTGCCAGTATCAGGCGGCTGCTTCAAATCCGAAGTGATGTTCGGATGTGAAATGATATTGAATTTGGCGGAGGAGACAGATGGCCAGGAAGGTGGAGCCAATAATGACGTGCAGTCCGTGGAAGCCGGTTGCTACGAAAAATGTGGAGCCGTATACTCCATCTGCAATTGTAAAGGGAGCTTCGTAGTATTCTATGGCTTGGAGGAAGGTGAAGTAGAAGCCTAGGAGAATTGTAAGGGTCAAGGATTGGATGGTTTGTTTTCGTTCGCCTTCTATAATGCTATGGTGGGCTCAGGTAACTGTGACTCCTGAGGCGAGTAGTACAGCTGTATTAAGTAGGGGGACTTCGAATGGGTCTAGGGGAGTAATGCCTGTGGGGGGTCAGCAGCCTCCTAGTTCGGGGGTTGGTGCGAGGCTTGCATGGTAGAAGGCTCAGAAAAATCCTAGGAAAAAGAAGACTTCAGAAGTAATGAAGAGAATTATGCCATATCGAAGCCCTTTTTGGACGGGGGGTGTATGGTGTCCTTGGAATGTGCCTTCTCGTACGATGTCTCGTCATCATTGGTACATTGTAAGAAGGAGGAGGGCTGTCCCGAGAGATATTAGTGTTGTGGAATGAAAGTGGAATCAGACTGCAAGGCCTGATGTTATTAATAGGGCAGCAACTGCGCCTGTTAAAGGTCAAGGGCTGGGGTCAACTATGTGGTATGCGTGTGCTTGATGGGCCATTAGACGTTTTCTTGTAGGTAGAGGGTTAAAAGAAGTACAAAGACATAGGCTTGGATTATTGCTACGGCAACTTCTAAGAGGCTGAGCAGGAATAGTACTATTGATGTAATGATTGCTACGGTTGGCATTAGGGGTAGGAGGACAAAGGCGGCGGTAGCAATTAGTTGAATTAAAAGGTGTCCGGCTGTGAGGTTGGCTGTTAGTCGTACTCCTAGGGCTAAAGGTCGAATGAATAGGCTAATTGTTTCGATAATAATGAGTACGGGAATTAGGGGAGTGGGAGTTCCCTCTGGCAGAAGGTGGCCTAGGGTGATGGTGGGTTGATTTCGGAACCCAATAACGACTGTTGCTATTCAAAGGGGGACTGCAAGGCCCATGTTTAGGGACAGTTGTGTGGTAGGGGTAAAGGTGTAGGGAAGAAGGCCAAGTAGGTTTAGGGTAATGAGGAATAGTATTAAAGAGGTCAGTAGGACGGCTCATTTATGTCCGCCTAGGTTTACGGGCAGGAGAAGTTGTTTGGTAAATTGGCCAATAAATCAATTTTGGAGGGTTAATAGTCGGTTGTTTAGTCATCGGCGGGATGGTGTGGGGTAGAGGATTCAGGGGAGAGTGAGGGCGAGGGCTATTAGGGGAATACCGAGGTATGAGGGGCTCATAAATTGATCAAAAAAGCTTAATGTCATGGTCAGTTTCAGGGCTCTGTTTTGGGTTTTTCTGTACTTTGGGGGGAAGGATCATTTGGGAAGGCATGGGCCATAACTTTTGGGGGGACCACAGTTAGGAAAATTAGTCAAGAAAAGACTAGAATGGCAAATCAAGGGGCGGGATTGAGCTGAGGCATGTCGCTAGGGGTGGGTGGGAGGCACCAATCTTTAGCTTAAAAGGCTAACGCTATACCCTATTTAGCTTCTTAGCGAGGCGTCTTCAAGTATAAAAGATGATCAATTTTCAAAGTGTTCTAGTGGGACTGCTTCAACTACAATAGGTATAAAGCTGTGGTTAGCTCCGCAAATTTCAGAGCATTGTCCGTAGAACACACCTGGTCGGGATGCAATGAAAGCCGTTTGATTTAGGCGGCCGGGGACTGCGTCTATTTTTACACCTAGGGCTGGGACTGCTCAGGAGTGAAGGACGTCTTCAGCAGAGATCAATATTCGAATAGGGGATTCAACTGGAATTACTATTCGATGGTCTGCTTCCAGAAGGCGGAATTGGCCGGGGGATAAGTCCTGCGTGGGGATTATGTATGAGTCAAATCCGAGGTCTTCAAAATCCGTGTATTCATAACTTCAGTATCATTGGTGGCCTATGGCTTTAATTGTGAGGTGGGGGTCGTTGATTTCGTCTATAAGGTATAGGATGCGAAGGGAGGGTAGTGCAATTAGAATAAGAATGATAGCGGGGAGGATGGTTCAAATAATTTCGATTTCTTGGGAGTCTAGAATATATTTATTAGTGAGCTTGGTGGAGACCATGGCCACAATAATGTAAAGTACTAATGCACTGATTAGGAAGGTGATTATTAAGGCGTGGTCGTGGAAATGAAGAAGTTCTTCTATAACAGGTGAAGCTGCATCTTGAAATCCTAGCTGTGAGGGATGTGCCATTATTATTTAAGACACGCGGGGGTTTAACCCACAATTTTGCCTTGACAAGGCAGTGTAATGGTTCATTTTACTAGTGTCTTATTAAGAAAGTGACAGAGCGGTTATGTGGTTGGCTTGAAACCAACATATGGGGGTTCAACTCCTCCCTTTCTCGTTAGTTTGATTGAACTTGGACGAATGCAGGCTCTTCAAATGTGTGGTAAGGGGGAGGGCAGCCATGCAGTCATTCCACATTGGTGGTAGTTAGTTCTACTGCTAATACTTCACGTTTGGCGGCGAATGCTTCTCAAATAATAAATAAGAAGAGAATTACGGCCACGAGAGAAACTAGGGAGCCAATAGAGGAAACTGTATTTCAGAGGGTATAGGCGTCGGGGTAGTCTGAGTACCGTCGAGGCATCCCAGCAAGGCCAAGGAAATGTTGAGGGAAGAAGGTGAGGTTAACTCCTGCAAACATAATACCAAAGTGGATTTTTGTTCAAGTGCTGTGGAGGGTGTAGCCTGTAAATAGTGGGAATCAGTGTACAAAGCCGGCGACAATGGCAAATACGGCTCCTATTGATAGGACGTAATGGAAGTGGGCGACTACGTAGTATGTGTCATGAAGTACAATGTCTAAAGAGGAGTTGGCTAAAATAATCCCTGTTAGTCCTCCTACTGTAAAGAGGAAAATAAAACCAAGGGCTCATAGGAGGGGGGTGTCTCATTTGATGTTGCCCCCATGAAGGGTGGCGAGCCAGCTAAAAACTTTAACGCCGGTGGGGATTGCAATGATTATGGTGGCGGATGTGAAGTAGGCACGTGTGTCTACGTCTATTCCTACCGTAAATATGTGGTGGGCTCAGACAATAAATCCCAGAAGGCCGATTGCTATTATAGCTCATACTATGCCCATGTAGCCGAAAGGTTCTTTTTTGCCAGAGTAGTAGGCAACAATGTGTGAGATTATCCCAAACCCTGGAAGAATTAAGATGTAGACCTCTGGGTGGCCAAAGAACCAGAATAGGTGTTGATAGAGGATTGGGTCGCCTCCTCCTGCAGGGTCGAAGAAGGTGGTGTTGAGGTTTCGGTCTGTAAGAAGTATTGTAATGCCAGCAGCGAGAACTGGAAGGGAGAGGAGGAGAAGGACGGCGGTAATTAGTACGGCCCACACAAAGAGGGGGGTCTGATATTGGGAGATAGCAGGAGGTTTTATATTAATGATGGTTGTAATGAAATTAATGGCCCCGAGGATTGAGGAAATACCTGCTAAGTGTAGAGAGAAAATTGTCAAGTCAACGGAGGCTCCTGCGTGGGCTAAATTACCAGCTAGGGGAGGGTAGACTGTTCATCCGGTGCCAGCCCCAGCTTCTACCCCAGAGGAAGCAAGAAGGAGGAGGAAGGAGGGGGGAAGAAGTCAAAAGCTTATATTGTTCATTCGAGGGAATGCCATGTCTGGAGCCCCAATCATTAGGGGGATAAGTCAATTTCCAAACCCTCCAATTATAACTGGTATTACTATAAAGAAAATTATTACAAACGCATGTGCTGTAACAATTACGTTATAAATTTGGTCGTCTCCTAAGAGGGCGCCAGGTTGGCTTAGTTCTGCCCGAATGAGCAGGCTTAAGGCTGTGCCTACTATTCCGGCTCAAGCACCAAATACTAGATAGAGGGTGCCGATGTCTTTGTGATTGGTCGAGAAAAATCAACGTGTGATTGCCACAGGTAGGATGGCTGAGTTTTAAGCGGTGGATTGTAGTCCCATAGACAGAGGTTTGAGTCCTCTTCTTACCAAGCCCTGAGGTGTTCAACATACTACCTTGCTATCTGGATAGGTAGACTAATCCCTGCCGGGGCTTTCCCCCGCCTTGGCCCTTTCAGGCTGGGGAAAGGTAGATGGATGCTCGCTGGTTTGAGCGTTTACCTGTTAACTAATAGTTTGTAGGACTAGGCCTGCCTATCTAGTAAGGCTTTAGCTTAATTAATGTGCCTGCTTTGCATGCAGGAGATGTGGGGTAATGTCCTGCAAGTCTTATCAGGGACTGGGAGATTTTCACTCCCGCTTAGGGCTTTGAAGGCCCTTGGTCTTGTGTTATCCTAAGTCTCTTAGAGGGTTAGTAGGGCTACTGCGGCAGGGGCGAGGGGAAGGAGAAGTAGGGTTGCTGCGGTTGAGGCGGCTACGGGGAGTGTAAGTTGTGAGGAGGGGAGGCGTCATGGGGTGGTCCCAGTTAGGTTGTTGGGGGATATGGTTAGTGTTATTGCGTAGGAGAGTCGTAGGTAAAAATATAGGCTTACAAGGGCAGTTAGGGCGGCTAGTGTGGCTGTGGGGGCAAGGTCTTGTTTGGTTAGTTCTTGAAGAATCAGTCATTTTGGCATAAAGCCGGTTAGTGGGGGGAGGCCTCCTAGTGACAGTAGAATGAGGGGTGCCAGGGATGTGAGTGTGGGGGCTTTCGTTCAAGATGAGGCGAGTTCGTTGATGTTGGTAGATTTGTTTAGTTTGAATACAAGGAATGTTGAGGATGTCATGATGAGGTAGGTAAGAAGGGCTAGGAGGGTGAGGGAAGGGGAGAATTGTAGAATTAGGATTATTCAGCCGAGGTGTGCAATTGAGGAGTAGGCAAGAATCTTTCGTAGTTGAGTTTGGTTTAGTCCTCCTCAGCCTCCTACAAGGGTTGAGGTGATGCCTAATATAATTAGGAGGGCTGGGTTGGTTGGTTGAATTTGCAATAGGAGTGCAAAGGGGGCAAGTTTTTGTCAGGTGGACAAGATAAGGCCAGTAGTGAGGTCTAGGCCTTGGAGAACTTCGGGGAGTCAGGAGTGGACTGGGGCTAGGCCAATTTTTAGGGCAAGGGCAAGAGTAATTAGGGTGAGGGGGAGGGGGTGCGATATCTGTTGGATGTCCCATTGTCCTGTAAGTCAGGCATTAGTAGTGCTTGCAAAGAGTAATATGGCAGCTGCGGTAGCTTGGGTGAGAAAATATTTGGTGGTTGCTTCGACTGCTCGTGGGTGGTGGTGTTGGGCCATTAGGGGGATAATGGCGAGGGTGTTTATTTCAAGTCCTATTCAGGCGAGTAGTCAGTGTGAGCTTGCGAATGTAATTGTGGTTCCTAGGCCTAGTCCAAATAGCAGGGTGGCTAAGATGTACGGGTTCATTAGTGAAGGAAGGAGTTTAACCAACATGTTTGGGGTATGGGCCCAAGAGCTTAATTAGCTGACTTTACTAGGAAGTGGTGTAGTGGAAGCACTGAGAGTTTTGATCTCTCTAGGTAGGGTTCGAGCCCCTTCTTTCTAAGGAGTTGGGGGGACTTTAACCCCCATGGTTCACTCTATCAAAGTGGCCCTTTGGCTTCAGGCACAGCTCCGGGGTTAGAGTTGGGGAGGCAGGCCTGCGAAGGCAATGGGGAGGGCCAGATGTCAGATGACTAGGGCTAATGTGAGGGGTAGGAAGTTTTTTCAAATGAGGTGTATGAGTTGGTCATATCGGAATCGGGGGTAGGAGGCTCGAACTCATAGGAACACAATTGAAAGGAGGGCTGCTTTAGTCATTAGGTTGATTGCTGTAAGTTCTGGGATTGTTGGGATGTGGGAGGCTCCTAGAAATAGGGTGGTGGAAAGTGTATTTATGAGTAGGATATTGGCATATTCTGCCAGGAAAAATAGGGCGAAGGGGCCCCCTGCGTATTCTACGTTGAAGCCTGAGACTAGTTCGGACTCTCCTTCTGTTAGGTCAAAGGGGGCACGGTTGGTTTCTGCTAAAGTTGAGATGTACCATATTGCGGCTAGGGGTCAGGCCGGTAAAATTAATCAAATGCTTTCTTGGGCCACATTAAAGGTTTGTAGTGAAAATCCTCCGGTAAAAATAATGGCATTTAGAAGAATGAGCCCTAGGCTAACTTCGTATGAAATAGTTTGGGCAACGGCCCGGAGGGCCCCAATGAGGGCGTATTTTGAGTTGGAGGCTCAGCCTGACCCGAGGATTGAGTAAACTGCAAGGCTAGATAGGGCTAAGATAAATAGAATGCTTAGGTTAAGGTCTGTTACTGGATAAGGTAGGGGTATGGGGGCTCATAGGGTGAGGGCAAGTGTGAGGGCTAGCATGGGGGCTAGAAGAAATAGGACTGGGGATGAGGTTGAGGGTCGTACTGGTTCTTTGATGAATAGTTTTACTCCATCGGCGATGGGTTGGAGAAGGCCGTATGGCCCAACAATATTCGGGCCTTTTCGTAGTTGTATATAGCCGAGCACTTTTCGTTCAATTAGGGTTAGGAAGGCAACAGCTAGTAGAACAGGCACGATAAAGGCTAGGGGGTTAATAATGTGGGTGATGAGTGTTGAAATCATAGTTAAGGAGAGGATTTGAACCTCTGTGGAAAGGGCTTAGGTCTTTTGCAGTAACCGGGCTCTGCCACCTTAACTATGCCGTTCTCTCAGGCACAAGGGCATGCCCTTTTGCCTATTTTAGTTGTCTTCATTAGGTGGGGGTGAGGCGTACCTTAAGTATGGGCCTCTTCTTCTCGGTCCTTTCGTACTAGAAAAGATCATGTCATAGATAGAAACTGACCTGGATTACTCCGGTCTGAACTCAGATCACGTAGGACTTTAATCGTTGAACAAACGAACCCTTAATAGCGGCTGCACCATTAGGATGTCCTGATCCAACATCGAGGTCGTAAACCCCCTTGTCGATATGGGCTCTAAAAGGGGATTGCGCTGTTATCCCTAGGGTAACTCGGTCCGTTGATCGGCGCTGCCGGATCTTATTGGTCAGAATTTCTGTTTGCTAGAGCGGAAGCTCTTAGTTGTAGGAGGGGGTGTTCCCATTCCACGTGGGGGTTTTATGTTTCCCCGCGGTCGCCCCAACCAAAGACATTAGGGCAGGGCTCATTTGGTTTGGCCCATTTGTTTTAGGGGTGTTTAACATGGGCTGCCTTGGTGTCTAAAGCTCCATAGGGTCTTCTCGTCTTATGTTTATATCCCCGCTTCTGCACGGGGAGATCAATTTCATTGACTTGAAAAAGGAGACAGCTAAGCCCTCGTCGTGCCATTCATACAGGTCTCCATTTAAAAGACAAGTGATTGCGCTACCTTCGCACGGTCAAAATACCGCGGCCGTTAAACTTATAGTCACAGGGCAGGCGGGACCTCTTATTCATTAGTTTTGCAAGAGGCGATGTTTTTGGTAAACAGGCGAGGCTTTATGTGTTTGCCGAGTTCCTTCTTTTTCTTTTAGTCTTTCCTTATGGGGCACACCAGTGTGGGGTTAACGGTTAGTTATTGGAAGATTTTCTGGTTATTTGGTCTGTTGTTCAGTACCCTCTTTGTTTGGGGCCGTTAAGGTTCGGTGGGGGGTCCGTTCCGATTTACACGTGTGCAAGGAGAGAGGCGGATGCTCTCTTATTACTCATATTAGCATGGTCACTCCCATATTTGTATGGGATGGCCTGGTAGAATTTAGGGGGCTAAGATTAAATCATCAGGATGAGGGGGTAAGTGGTATGTCTGAGCTTTAACGCTTTCTATAGGGATGGCTGCTTTTAGGCCCACCAGAACATTTTACCTTTAGTTTATTATGATCTTTACCCTCCTGGGAAAGTTGTGTCTTGTTTCAAAGGGGCTGTACCCCCTTTGACTAACTCTCACGGTTTCTTTGGGTGTCAGTATAGGGGTTAAGACGGGGAGAAGAAAGAAGCCGGGAGGCTGAACTTCTATCCAATTCTCAGGCAACCAGCTATAACTAGGTTCGGTAGGTTTGTCACCTCTACTCAAAGCTCGTCCCACTCTTTTGCTACAGAGACGGGTTCGCCCTATATTAGGCTGTCTTGGAGTAGCTCACTTAGTTTCGGGGAATCAAACTAAAGTACTCTTTGCTTGGGGGTTACTGGCTAAATCATGATGCAAAAGGTACGAGCTAAAATCTCTGCTTTTTTAGGCTTATACTGGGTTCTTTCATTTCTCTTTCAGCGTTCCCTTGCGGTACTTTCTCTATTGCTCCTCAGGCCCTTTTCTGTCGCCCATACTAGGGGGGAAAAATGGTTTGTTTAATATAAATATTGGTGTATTTGGGGGTATTAATGGTGGTTTGTTATTTTTGGTTGGAGGGGCTAGCTGTTGGGCGTCAGGGCAATCCGATTTGCACGGATGACTTCTCAGTGTAAGGGAGATGCTTTTCTATTTTAGCTATGCTCTGATTTTTCCAAGTGCACCTTCCGGTACACTTACCATGTTACGACTTGCCTCCCCTTTGTGGTAGTAGGGTTTTAGTTACTTAGGTTAATAGGTTTGGGGAGAGTGACGGGCGGTGTGTGCGCGCTTCAGGGCCGATTTCAGCGGGACACTCTATTTCCTGCTTACTGCTAAATCCTCCTTCGGATGTACGTTTCAGTGCATCGTTCGTATTCTCTGTATTAGGGAATGTAGCCCATTTCTTCCCCTTCCATACGCTACACCTCGACCTGACGTTTTGGGTTGTGCCAATTTTGCTTACTATTAGGCCTTCACAGGGTAAGCTGACGACGGCGGTATATAGGCGGGGAAAACAAGGAAGGGTGAGGTTGAACGGGGGTTATCGGTTCTAGAACAGGCTCCTCTAGGTGGATCTAAAGCACCGCCAAGTCCTTTGGGTTTCAAGCTGATGCTCGTAGTTCCCGGGCGGATAGCAGGTGTAGTGCGTTATCGATGTTTAGGGCTAGGCATAGTGGGGTATCTAATCCCAGTTTGTATCATAGCTTTCGTGGGTTCAGGGGATGTAAAGCCACTTTCGTGATTGGTCTTCTTACCTTCGGGTGCGTATAACAGCTTTGAGGGTGTTCGGCTTTAGTCTTTAATTTATCTTAACCACTCTTTACGCCGGTGTCTATCAACTTGGGCCTCTCGTATAACCGCGGTGGCTGGCACGAGTTTTACCGGCCCTCTTAGCTTTGACTAAGTCAAGTTTTCACTTATAGCTTAATGTTTATCACTGCTGAGTTCCCTTGAGGGTGTGGCTAAGCAAGGTGTCATGGGCTAGTAGGGGACTGTGCCTGATACCAGCTCCTTGTTCCCGGGCAGGGGACTGTAGGGCATTCTCACAGGGGGGCGGATACTTGCATGTGTAAGTTTAGCTAAAGTTGATAGTAAAGTCAGGACCAAGCTTTTGTGCTTGCGGGGCTTTCTAGGGCCCATCTTAACATCTTCAGTGTTATGCTTTAGTTAAGCTACGCTAGC